TAGAAAACAAAAGAATAATAGGAATTACTAGTTTTATAATCTTAGAATTTTTATAATCTTAGAATCTAGTTGGACCAAAACAAAATAAAGATTGAATTTTTTGAGTGATTTGATCATACGATACCTTTTTTTCTTCTTTTCTTATTCGAGATATTATGGGAATGAATCGACTAATAAATTTAATTAAGTTAAAATGAAAAAGTAAAAAGTAAAGGATAAATAAAGGCTATTATAAAGAAAAATAGGGATCACTTTTCGTTCTAAAAAAAAAAAAATGGATTCGATACAAATAAAACAAATAAAATACAAGATAGAAAGAAAATACAAATAAATCAATAATGAAAATACAAATAAATCAATAATAAATAAACTGTTATTAATATTTTATTATATTTTTATTGATTAGTTTTCTATTTTATTTCTCAAGAGTTGTACAACGAATCTTTTAATTCGGAATCATGCGAAGATAGGTAGATCTCATAGATGATGAATTTATTTGTTTTTTACTTATACTTGGTTTAGTACTCTATTTTTGTTAGTACCGTCTATAATCTATAATGATAATGATTGATAAATTAAAAATGTTCACTTTGGTATTTTTGTTTATTCTCCTATCTTTCAAAAAATTGAACTTAGGGAAGTGCTTTACAAACACATATGTATAAAAAAAGAGTTTATTTAGTTCCTTCATGCTTATTCTAACGAGTTATTTCGGTTTTCTACTAACGGCTTTAACTATAACTTCAGTTCTTTTTATTGGTCTGAGCAAGATACGACTTATTTGAAATTCATTGAAATGAACAATTCCTAAAAAGAAAAAAAAATTCTTCTGACGTATTCCATCTATTCTCCCGTTCCTTGCCGTAGGAATTTTCAATTTTTGGTTATTGAGATTTCTGGTCAATATGGATTAATATTTAAGGATACATATTACCTCCCTTTTTAAACAAATCCCTTTTAAACAATAAACAAATTGAAATGATTGAAGTTTTTCTATTTGGAATCGTTTTAGGTCTAATTCCTATTACTTTGGCTGGATTATTTGTAACTGCTTATTTACAATACAGAAGGGGTGATCAGTTGGACCTTTGATTGATTATGATTAACGCCTTGTTTTTTTGACCTTCTCCCTTCTTTAATCCACAGGAGGTCAAATTGCTGTTCAATTTTTTCTAGATAATTTTTGACCTAACACAAGAAGAAGAGAATCACGCTCTGTAGGATTTGAACCTACGACATTGGGTTTTGGAGACCCACGTTCTGCCGAACTGAACTAAGAGCGTTTTCTTATCACAAAAAATAAGACTGTAAGGAAAAAGATTCTTTTTTTAACTCCAATACATCTTAAACGCCTATACTCTGATACATAATATGATAAAAATTAAAGATTAGGTATTTCCAATTTGAATTGATCTTAATTGATCTTTCGTTTATTGCTCAGGGGTGAAGTAATAGGTAGGGATGACAGGATTTGAACCCGTGACATTTTGTACCCAAAACAAACGCGCTACCAAGCTGCGCTACATCCCTTTCAATTGGTTTACAATGTCATTGTAAAGAATCCCTGTCTTGTTTTTCCACATACTTATTTCATTTTTTCTATTGATATACACAGTTTATCTTGCTATTTCGGCTTTTTCATTCCTATCCATATTTTTTAATTCCTATCCATATCATATACAATAAACTTATCTATACTTATATATATAAATATAAGATATATGGAAATAAATTATATGGAAATAAATATAAAATATATGGAAATATGAAAAAAAAAAAATAGAAAACCCACTCTAAATTTGATAAATACTCGGGGAGAAAGGGACATATTTTATTTTTTTTTTTTTAATTAAGATAAAGAAGAATCTTATTTATCAAACCATTGTACATTTGAATTTGAATTAGGAATTTCGGATACAAACCAAATACGAGTGTCCGTTAACTACTTATATATCTGATCATATATGTATCTGATCATATATGTATTAAATTCTGTATTACAATAAACATTATTTATTACACTAACGAAGGAGGATTTCAAATGCGAGATCTAAAAACATATCTATCCGTGGCACCAGTAATAAGTACTCTATGGTTCGGTGTTTTAGCAGGTCTATTGATAGAGATCAATCGTTTTTTCCCGGATGCGTTGACATTCCCTTTTTTTTTCATTTTAGTTATTAACGCCGGGGGGTGAAGAAGATTCGAGATAGAATTAAATATCTGTGATTCCTACCCCCCTTAATTTTTAATTAGAATTAAGAATTTTTAATTAGAATTAAGTTAGAAAAGAGAAAAAGTGGATTCAAACTTAGCGAAACTCGGAACTCGAATCCAGTCGTCAAGTAAATTAACTCCAATTAAATTAAGAGAACGGAAGTGGAAATACGGTTAGGGCAACAATATCATACAAGATACTTAAATGAAATACTGTACTGTAATTTGACTCTTAAATTTCTACTCTAAATACAGTTTAACACTTATTGTATTATTTTATTAAATTTTATTACTATATTCGTTGCACTATATTCGTTTCAACGAAATCCTTCATAATTTGCTTTCGAGTTAGCAACTTCTATTTTTTCCTTCCTTTCTTCTTGACTTCGGATCGGAAAATCGAAGAGTTGAGTGAATAAAAAACCCAAAGGAGGTTCATGGCCAAGGGTAAAGATGTCCGAGTAAGGGTTTTGTTGGAATGTACCCTTTGTGTTCCAACCAGTGGGAATAAGAAATCACCAGGCATTTCCAGATATATTACTCAAAAGAATCGACACAATACGCCCAGTCGATTAGAATTGAGAAAATTCTGTCCCTATTGTTACAAACATACACTTCATGGGGAGATCAAGAAATAGATGGAACCGCTTACTTGCGGGTCACCTTTAGAAGGAAGATGAAAACTGACATACTAACATATAATATGTTAGGATATATATTCTATTTAAATATTAAATAGAAATAAACAAGTCAAATCCTATTTCTTAATTCTAAACATTATTTCTTAATTCTAAACATTATAATTTTTGATTTTTGATCCGAGCGAACGAAATAGGATTTTTTTGGAAATGGAAATGAAAAAGGAATAAACAAACCATGGATAAATCCAAGCGACTTTTTTTCAAGTCCAAGCGATCTTTTCGCAGGCGTTTGCCCCCTATCCAATCGGGGAATCGAATTAATTATCGAAACATGAGTTTAATTAGTCGATTTATTAGTGAACAAGGAAAAATATTGTCTAGACGGGTGAATAGATTGACTTTAAAACAACAACGATTAATTACTATTGCTATAAAACAAGCTCGTATTTTATCTTTGTTACCCTTTCTGAATAATGAAAAACAATTTGAAAAAAGCGAATTGGTTGTAAGAACTACTGGTCTTAGAATCAGAAAAAAATAGGCTTATTCTTCAATTGAATCAAAATTCTAATCCGAACTCAAAGATAGATTAATCGTTTTCTCGAAAAATTCAAAAATCCAGATTTGATTGTCGTGTCTTAAGAAAAAAAAAACGAATTGGGGAAGACGAATAAATCTTTTTTTTTATTGAATGTTTTTGCTCAGTTTGATTACTTGATCATATTATCATCATATTTTATTATACTAATTATATTCATTTTTATTCTACTTCCCTTTCCCGGAATTCGTTCTCCAGGGAACCTCATGTAAAAAATTCGATTGGTTTATTTCCAATTTCCTTATTTTTATTTATTTTATTTAGAATGTCATTTGAAATCATATAAAGACAATTTCTATTTAATAGAGCTATTTGTGCAAGTATTTTACGATTAAGAAGCAACTGTCTCTTGTACAGATTGTTTATTAATTTACTGTAACTATAGGATACATTATTCATGCGAATTACTGCATTTATTCGAGAAATCCACAAACGACGAAAATTTATTTTTTGTCTATCTCTATCCCGCTGGGCCGAAACCAAAGCTCTTATTTTTTGTTGAATAATAGTTCGAGTAAGTTTTGAATGAGACCCGCGAAAGCTTGAGGCGAATAAACGAATTTTTGTTTTACGTCTCCGAGCTATATATCCTCGTTTAATTCTGGTCATTGAATAAAGGGAACTTTGATGAATAACTCATTTATTTCTTTTCTTTCAGTTATTCTTTTCTCCTTTTGTAGAAAAGCAAACCAGATTCGTCCAATGTATAAAACAATAATTCCAACGGCTTTTGCTACTATAACCTTCCCAACCCCGATTTGTTCTTTTTTTTTTTTCTAGGCATTTCGCCTAGAAAAAAAAAATTGTATTGATATTCAGTATCAAGCAAAAACATAATAAATAAAAACAAGTAGTAAATAGAAATGGATAAAAAAAGAGTGGGTTCCATCGTTTCTATGGTTACTTTTTAAACGGTAAGGTCTTCTCTATACACCGGAGCCCCTTCCTTCATTTAATCAATGTTATTGTTAACTTGTACAGTTTACACTTTTTGGCTCTACCCATGAATTATCCAGTAATAGGTCTTTCACAACAATGAGATTATCTATATAGTAACGATATTTAATTATGAATATTAGTTGATTGGCTGACCTTGTTAGTCCGTTCTTGCAAGAAGAGTCGGGGCATAATTTTTTTGCCTGTTAATGTAAAAAGGATTTCCCCTGTTTAACGGATAATCATTTGATACCAATGGGGAATTCGTTCTCATTTTAAATTGAAAATTGCGATGATTGAATTTGCACCAATGCAATGGAAACCATAAATTTGATACACAATAGAAAGATATGATAGATCTTTTTTTAGATAGTGCAGGAGGTTCTTCTATTCTATCCTATTCATCCGTACTGATTGTGGATAATGGAAAAAAGGTTTTCTTTCTTTTTTCCCAGTCCACTATTTGAACGAGTCGCGCATACACCCTAGTACATGTTCCTCGGCGCTGAGGGCATCCCCCAAGAGCGGGGGATTGGGTGACATTTCTGATTGGCTGTCTTGTGTTCCTAATAAGTTGTTTAATAGTTGGCATTCTGAATCGTATGCATAATGGGTCGGTTTAGATCGATCCTAACCTCGGATGATTATGAATTATTTGTATATTCTATTAATTTAATAGAATATTAAATTAATAGAATATTAAACTCTGGTAAGAAAATATCAAATCGTGATTTTGATTTACGCGAAATTCTTTCTTGCTATTTTTTATGCAACTGGTACAAGATCAACAATTCCATGAGCTTGGGCTTCTGTTGCTGACATAAAAACATCCCTTTCCATGTCTTCAGATACAACCCATAGGGGTTTGCCCGTTCTTTGTGCATAAACTCTTGTGAGGATTTCGCGTAGTTTCAGTAGTTCTTCCGCTTCCAGGACAAATTCTCCTATTTGTGCCTCATAAAAAGCAGCAATAGGTTGATGAATCATTACCCTGATGATATAAGATAAGAAATGGTTATTCTATCTCGTATGATAATGATAAGGTGAAGAGAGGGGATAAAGAATACTAAGACAAAAAAAATAGAATTGAACAACCGTATAGACATTGTTTGCGTATTGCACACGGCTCCACAATAGAATTTACCCTTTAAAGATATAGAGTCTATTAGTCCTAACTCGGTAAATGATCCAATAACCGCCCTTCCTTTAATAGGAGTTAAAATACTATGGTGGTTCGGTTGCTTTATTTCATCGGCGATTTAGCAATCCCAAAGTTTTTTTTTTTCAAATAAAAAAAATAATAATAATGAAAAAAGAATATAATCTTGTTTTTTTCGTACGCTTTCATAATATAAATAATGTTAAAAGCCCTCTAGTGTAAAAACAAAAAAAAATGTGTGATGCTGAAATGGGCCCCCGATAGATAAGATAAAATCGGACTGTCCTTATATTTCTTTCATACTACTCTTTCGATACATAATCTAATGTTAAAAACAAAAAAAAATTTCTTATATCGAATTCGAAATGCCGTGCTAGTATTACTTAATATTCATATTTCATACATATGGCGAAGACATAGTTTTCTTTTTTCGTTCAAATAAACATTCAAATAAAAATTCATTGGCGCTAAGCGTGAGGGAATGCTAGACGTTTGGTAATTTTCCCGCCGACCAAGATAAAAGATCCCATTGAAGCAGCTAATCCCATGCACACGGTCTGTACATCCGGTTGCACAAATTGCATAGTATCATAAATAGCTACTCCAGGTATTACCCATCCGCCAGGAGAGTTTATAAACAGATACAAATCTTTGGTCTCACTTTCCATACTGAGATATACCATAAGAGCAATAAGTTGATTTGAGATCTCGCTATCAACATCTTGACCTAAAAAAAGTAATCTTTCTCGATAAAGTCGGTTGATTAGGATTAGGATAAAATTCTATCTAATCGGAACCCCACATGGATCTTTTGATGCATACGGTTCAACAAAAATAAAATCGCGAAAAAAGAATCAATGTATAGATTCCAGCCTTCCTTTTTTGATAATGAGTCCTTTCTAGCTTTTTGAAGGGGATTTTCTTTCATTTTTCAAGAAAGATGAGTTTTGACCCGTTTGCCTATAACTATAAAAAGTAACTTATTAAACCTATCAAACTAACTTCTCATTGATGTATTTTTTCATCACAATCCAATTCAAATTACAATGTCATTTTCTTGTTCCTGAATGGGCTTTTTCAATTCTTTTACTTTTAGGTTTGTGCTCTACTCCGGGTAAAGATCTGCCTGATTTTTATTTGCATATATAGGGCAAATGCTCCCAATACCGCACCTTTTTGCTACAACTTCCGTTTTTTTTTTTCAATTCCTTTCACGTTTTCCACCAAGTATTTACCGTATTCATCATATTATTCGATTGATTATTATTAGCAGTTTGAAATTACTCCTATTTATTATTTAGAATATTTATTATTTATAAATATCTATTTATCAATCAAATATGATAAAGGAGTAATCATAGCTAGATTATCAGTTGGTTTTTTTTTTTCTAAACGGAGCCTGGATAGTTTATTTTATTGGTCCAAACAAGCCAACCATAAATTATTCTAATTGATAAATTATTCTAATTGATAATAGTAATTTAGATACCCCCCAAGGGATAGATCTAATTGCACTTCATTGTATTTCACGCTCCAAATTTTGGATGATTTAATCAAACTTTTGGGGGCAAAACAGAGGATATCCCAATCTGGAGAGAGAACGGGGAAATTCCATACGGTCCAATATATCTGACAAGTCGTACTATATGTCAATCCAAATTGAATCGTCCTCTCCAGGATTTCTAAAAGGGACTTTTGGAACACCAATAGGCATTAACTGAAAGAAAAAAATTAAGTACTCTAGGTTACTTTGATATGGATATGAAAATTTCACTTTGATGTTAAAAGTTAATAAGGAATTGAATGTCTTTATTATATTGGTCTTTATTTTATCTCATATTTTATTTTTATGCGTAGATTGGATAAGTTTATAAATAAAAAAGGGAAGATAAAATGAAAATGAATAAAGGAAAATTCTTACGAATAGGTCCTGAACAAATCTGTATGCATTCACTTATATAATAATATAAAACTTATATAATAATATATAATAATATAAATAAAGGGGAATCCGCCTCCCCATTGCGTATTGATACTTATCGGATATAGAATAGATTTGCTTCTCTTTGTTCTTACAAATAGGGTTGTTACATGATTAGTAATTATTACTCAAAGAATCGAAAGAATATTAGTCTTTTCTCTGAGATAATTTACTGAAAAGGCGGGGTCCATAATATCGGTTTTTCCAATGCAATAAAGTTACATAGTGTCTATTTTTCGTTGATAAAGGGGTATTTTCATGGGTTTGCCTTGGTATCGTGTTCATACTGTCGTATTGAATGATCCCGGCCGTTTGCTGTCTGTTCATATAATGCATACAGCTTTGGTTGCTGGTTGGGCTGGTTCGATGGCTCTATATGAATTAGCGGTTTTTGATCCCTCTGACCCTGTTCTCGATCCGATGTGGAGACAAGGTATGTTCGTTATACCTTTCATGACTCGTTTAGGAATAACCAATTCATGGGGCGGTTGGAGTATCACAGGAGGAACTATAACGAATCCGGGTATTTGGAGTTATGAAGGTGTGGCTGGAGCACATATTGTGTTTTCCGGCTTGTGCTTCTTGGCAGCGATCTGGCATTGGGTGTATTGGGATCTAGAAATATTTTGTGATGAACGTACAGGTAAACCTTCTTTGGATTTGCCCAAGATCTTTGGAATTCATTTATTTCTCTCCGGGGTGGCTTGTTTTGGGTTTGGCGCTTTTCATGTAACCGGATTGTATGGTCCTGGAATATGGGTTTCTGATCCTTATGGACTAACCGGAAAGGTACAATCTGTAAATCCAGCATGGGGTGTGGAAGGGTTTGACCCCTTTGTTCCAGGTGGAATAGCCTCTCATCATATTGCAGCGGGGACATTGGGTATATTAGCGGGCCTATTTCATCTTAGTGTCCGTCCGCCCCAACGCCTATATAAAGGATTACGTATGGGAAATATTGAAACCGTCCTTTCCAGTAGTATCGCTGCTGTCTTTTTTGCAGCTTTTGTTGTTGCTGGAACTATGTGGTATGGTTCAGCAACTACTCCCATTGAATTATTTGGTCCCACTCGTTATCAATGGGATCAAGGATACTTCCAGCAAGAAATATATCGAAGAGTTGGTGCTGGGCTAGCCGAAAATCAAAGTTTATCCGAAGCTTGGTCTAAAATTCCTGAAAAATTAGCTTTTTATGATTACATCGGTAATAATCCGGCAAAAGGTGGATTGTTCAGAGCAGGCTCAATGGACAACGGGGATGGAATAGCTGTTGGGTGGTTAGGACATCCTATCTTTAGAGATAAGGAAGGTCGTGAACTTTTTGTCCGTCGTATGCCTACGTTTTTTGAAACATTTCCAGTTGTTTTGGTAGACGGAGACGGAATTGTCAGAGCCGATGTTCCTTTTCGAAGGGCGGAATCGAAGTATAGTGTCGAACAAGTAGGTGTAACTGTTGAGTTCTATGGTGGTGAATTAAATGGAATCATTTATAGTGATCCTGCGACTGTGAAAAAATATGCTAGGCGCGCGCAATTGGGTGAAATTTTTGAATTAGATCGTGCTACTTTGAAATCCGATGGTGTTTTTCGTAGCAGTCCAAGGGGTTGGTTTACTTTTGGACATGCTTCGTTTGCTCTACTCTTCTTCTTCGGACACATTTGGCATGGTGCTCGAACCTTGTTCAGAGATGTTTTTGCTGGTATTGATCCAGATTTAGATGCTCAAGTGGAATTTGGAGCATTCCAAAAACTTGGAGATCCAACTACAAGAAGACAAGTAGTCTAATAGAACATTGATCTTTTACTTTTCGCCTCTATTTTATATTTTATTTATTTTTTTTAATTTGACATAAGGTACTGGGGATAACTTGATTTGAATCGCTGCCCTTTCTTTGAATCTTTGAATCTTGCTCTTTATATATTTTCATTTTATACGGGAGACAATCTCAAATAAAAATAAACAGTTAAGGAAGCTATAATTGTAAACCACGATCGAATCTATGGAAGCATTGGTTTATACATTCCTTTTAGTCTCGACTCTAGGAATAATTTTTTTTGCGATCTTTTTCCGAGAACCGCCTAAAGTTCCAACTAAAAAGATGAAATGATTTTTCATTATCTTAATTGAAGTAATGAGCCTCCCAATCTCGGGAGGCTCATTACTTCAACTAGTCCCCGTGTTCCTCGAATGGATCTCTTAATTGTTGAGAGGGTTGCCCAAAAGCGGTATATAAGGCATACCCAGTAAAACTTACAAGTAAACCAGATATAGAGATGGCGACTAGGGTTGCTGTTTCCATTATTATATAATTGAAATATATAATTTCAATTTCAAGACCCCAATGGATCTATGATAAGATCATTTATTTACAATGGAATGGTATACAAAGTCAACAGATCTTAATTAATACAAACTAGTATTTATGGCTACACAAAGTGTTGAAGGTAGTTCTAGATCTGGTCCAAGAC